TGGCAGGAACATTTAAATAAGTTTGATTCTTTATTGGATCATAAAAACCCACTTTCCGAAGATCTCTTCCTTCTCTTCGGAATCTAACATCAATTGCAACGATTCGATAGACGGCTCATTGGGATAGATTTAGATGAACAATACCCCCCCTCAGAAACGTATAGGAAGTTTTCTCCTCGTACGGCTCAATAAAAATGATTTGAGGCTCTATTTATGTATAGAATTCCAATGGCAAATGGGTGTAATTAGACTATAATTTAAGTTCCCTTCCGCCTTTCTCCTTCCTTTCTGAAAGGCAAAAACCATTTGTACTCATAACTCAAGTTGGAAAAAAAAAGATTTTTAATATTTCTTTTATTGAGTGGTCTTTAAATCCCTTTCTTTTTACTAAATTTTTATTCAAATTTGAATTCCTCATTCTGGGGCAGTTATTGATACAATTGAAAAGGTGTTTTCTTGTTCTGGTATCCTTTCCTTATTTTTAATCATTGGGTTTAGACATGACTTCGGTAATTTTGAATCCTTTCAAAATGGCAGCAACATACCCTTTTTGTGACCTTTTTCAAAGAATCATCCAAACATTTGATTCCCAGTAATACACTTTTTGTACCGAAAGCGTTTTCTTAATTCCAAGAATTTTTCCTTTTCTTTTGGATTGGAAACTCCGGAACCTTTCGTTTCTATATCGAAAATATACTTACGAAGTTCTTCTATTTTATAGATTGATATTAACCCTAGATCCTTGCCCTAAGAAATAAGTCAATACTTTATACTCGAGCTCCATCCTATACTATTTACGTTACAACCCAACAAAAAGGGTAGTTTAGCAGAACAAGTGATGTCGAGCCAAGAGCACTTTCATTTCGATATAAAACGGTGGATCGAAGAATCCACAACGGATCGTGTCCTTCAAGTCGCACGTTGCTTTCTACCACTTCGTTTCAAACGAAGTTTTACCATAACATTTATCTAATTTGGAGCCGGTATAGAATTGATTCCATTACAGAATCATGAATAGTCATTGGTTCAGTCGGTACATAGTAATGTATGTTTTTTCTTTCTCTAAGATATTTTTCTGAAGAAGTTTTATGAAAATTAGAAATGAATCCTTATATTTATTTTGTAGAAATTGGAAATTTTTTTGTTTTGAAAAAAAAATCTGTATTCTGATAGAATGAATATGCTCTGGGACGGAAGGATTCGAACCTCCGAATAGCGGGACCAAAACCCGTTGCCTTACCGCTTGGCCACGCCCCATTTAAATTTCGATTTAACACTATTAAAGAATAATAGCGGTATTGGTTTGTCGTCAATTCTAGTCCAAATATTTAATTTTTAGAAAGGATTAGATTGTTGTTAGGATTTTGACACGGATAGATATAGAATTATATTGAATTTATTGCTCATTACATAGAATTCAATTAAGATATTATATTGAAAGTCAAATTTCTTCTATTCTCCTTTGAGAATTGCAGGATTTTTGGTTGGGTAAGCTCAAAGAAAAGGAAAGATTTTTTCTACCTTTCTCTTTTCGTTTTTACTTATATCAATAACTCAACCAAAATACAATTATCTCCAAGAACAAAATAAAAAGTTTATTATGCTTAATATCTTTAATTTGATCTGTATTAATTCTGCCCTTTATTCGAGTAGTTTTTTCTTCGCAAAATTACCAGAGGCCTATGCTTTTTTGAATCCAATTGTAGATTTTATGCCAGTTATACCTGTGCTTTTTTTTCTCTTAGCCTTTGTTTGGCAAGCTGCCGTAAGTTTTCGATAAGATCTTTAATACTATCCTAGAAAATGAAAAATTCCTTTAAGAAATTCGAACGATTGAAAAGATCAGATAAGTGTTACCCTCAATTTCAACATGAAACTTTTGAGTAGACACGAAAAATCTGAATCACTGCATTTCCCCACTCTAACCCCTTTTTGAAGTGAAAGGCCTTACCTTCGTAGGATAGGATCCTCCAAATTTTGGGTATGAAAGCAAATTTGAGTAATGAACGACTCTTATGATAAATGAATTTATGAAAATTCTTTTGTATTTTGAGAAAGCACTTCATTATCTTAAGTGTCAAATTAGGATATGTGGTATAAAAATGGACGATCTATTTTTTTTTTAAGATCTTGGAGATTGTGTAATGCTTACTCTCAAACTTTTCGTTTACACAGTAGTAATATTCTTTGTTTCTCTTTTCATCTTTGGATTCCTATCTAACGATCCAGGACGTAATCCTGGACGTGAAGAATAAAAAAGGGGGTTGTTTTCCTTACTTTCTTTTTTTTTCTTAGGTTTTTATCTATTTCATGCATTTAACTAAAAAAATGAACTATAAAAAAAAAAAGAAAAGGGATTTTCAAAATTTGAAAGAAAAAAAATATCAAGTAATCAACGGAAACGGAAAGAGAGGGATTCGAACCCTCGGTACAAATAACTCGTACAACGGATTAGCAATCCGACGCTTTGGTCCACTCAGCCATCTTTCCCAATTGAAAA